TTTGCTATTTTGTGAGGATAAATCAAATAAGGTTTTCCTTAGAAAATTATTATTATCAATTATCAATGATATGATAAATAGATATGAATAGAGCAAGAAAAGAAGGAAATAAAAAAACAAAGTATAGAAAAGATATCCAAAATGATATAGAAATCACTATCCTACCCTTAGTTTTTATTTCCTTAATTTAATTGAATTTGTTTTGATTAGAGCCAAGTTCCTTAAAAACCTCTGCCTTTTTTAAAATATCCTGAACAGTTTCTGTAGGCTGAGCACCTTTTTCAAGGAAATAGAGAATTGCGGGAACGTTTAAATAAGTTTGATTCTTGATCGGATCATAAAAACCCACTTTCCGAAGATCTCTTCCTTCTCTTCGGGATCGAACATCAATTGCAACGATTCGATAGACGGCTCATCGGGATAGATGTAGATGAAAAAGAACCCCCCCCTAGAACCGTATAGGAAGTTTTATCCTCGTACGGCTCGAGAAAAAATGATTCGAAGTTTTGTCTATGGATAAAATTATAATAAATAGGAAAGGAATCCATATAAAATAAATTATTCTATAATTAAACTCATAGTCATAGTATAGTCTTTTTTATTTCGCTTCCTTCCTGAAAAAAAAATCATTTGTACTCATAACTCAAGTTCAATAATTCAAAAATTTGAAAGATTTTTCTTTAATTTTGAATCTATTTTTTTTATTGAGTGGTCTTTAACCCACCCTTTTTGTCTCGTTTAAAATATATTTGGATTCTTTATTCGGATCCGTGAGACAATTAAAGTGGTGTTTCCTTGTTCTGGGATCCTTTATCTTTGTTTTAAATCATTGGGTTTAGACATTACTTCGGTGCTTCTTAATCCTTTCAAAATGGTAGCAACATACCCCTTTTGTTTCTATCAAAGAATCATACCAACGGTTGATTCGTGCGTGATACACTGTGGATTGAAAAAGGTTTAGCCGTTCCAACAATTTTTTTTTTTCAATTTTGCTCGAATCGGATCCTTTTGATTTCTATTATCTATATTAATTATAGAAGATATACTTACGAAGTTGTTCCAATTTATTAATTGGCATTAACCCTAGATCGTTGCCACTGAGAAATTAATCAATACTTTCTACTCGAGCTCCATCATGAACTATTTACATTATAACCCAATAAAAAAAAGAAGAGTTATAGTAGAATAGAACAAATGACGTCGAGCCAAGAGCACCTTCATTCCTAATATAAAATGGTGGATAAGAATCCACACGGGATCGTGTCCTTCAAGTCGCACGTTGCTTTCTACCACATCGTTTTAAACGAAGTTTTACCATAACATTCCTCGAATTTGGAATCAGTATGGAATTGATTCAATTATGGAATCATGAATAGTCATTGGTTCAATCAGTACAGAGACAAAGTCATTTATATTTCTTATTTTCTACATAGATAATAATTTATTTTTATAGATAATATAATAAATATTTTTCTTCAGAAAAATTAGCAAGACCTCGGCTTTTTTTGTATGAATGGAACATTTTTATTTTTATGAACATTTTTCTAATTTTCTATAAATATATCTCGCAAAAAAATATCTAATATCTATCTAAGAGAAATAGACAGAAATCAAATCAAAATAAAATATAGAAATAACATAACTAGCATCACACGAATAAGGAAATTCTATTTGACTCTGCTTCTTGAAGTGACTCAATAAGATAGACTGACCCATTTTCAACTTCCCAAAGATGGAACCTATAAGGAATGATTCCAAATTAGAAATCTTGATACTTGATATTTGAAAAAGTTTCCTACTTTCTATCTACATCATTATTTGAGTAAAGTTTTATAGTAAAGACTCCCTTTTTTTATTTTCTTATCATCATCATAAGAATAAGAAAGAGAAATCTTTGCTTTTTTTCGAATAGAATTGTCAATGAAATGATGTAAAGTAAATAAACTAAATAAGCTAAATACATTGAACAAAAAAAAGAAATCTCATTGTTAAATATTTCAATTTTACTATTTTAGGGATGCAATTTCTTTTTCACAAAAATAAAAAGACTATTGTCACTGAAATAGGATAACAATACATACCTATAGGCTAAGCACTTCCTCGTTTTATATGTATTTTCTTTTCATATTTTGTTTAACCTGAGGTTAAGTAATCTTTCTGCAACTATGCTCTATGCCCCATCTTATCTTTATCTGGGTCACAAAAGGATTTTGAACTCGATTTAGTTCAGTTTGTGTTGTGAAAAAATATAAAATAAAAGAGAAATAATATTCTATTCCAATATTAGACCTTGAAACAGAACCTTGTTGAACAAAAAAGAAGTATTAGGATACAATGGATGGATATGCTCTGGGACGGAAGGATTCGAACCTCCGAATAGCGGGACCAAAACCCGTTGCCTTACCGCTTGGCTACGCCCCATTTCCTTTTTTTATTGCACACTATAATAATAATAAAGAATAATATTGGTATTAAGTGTTCGTCAATTCCAGTCCAAATATCTAGAGAAAATCTTTATTCTTTATAGAATCTATTATAGATTCGTGTTAGGATTTTGGAATGTGTATATCTATAATAATTCAATTGGATTTATTGATCATTACATATAATTCAATTAAGATATTGTATGAAAGTATGATTTCTTCTATTCTCCTTTGAGAATTGGAGGATTTTTGATTGAGCGGAAAAAGAAGGATTTTTTTGTCTACCCTACTTTCTTCATTTTTCCTTATATCAATAACTCAATCAAAATGCAATTATCTCGACGAAAAAAATGTCTGTTATGCTTAATATCTTTAGTTTGATCTGTCTTAATTCTGCCCTTTATCCGAGTAGTCTTTTCTTCGCCAAATTGCCCGAAGCCTATGCTTTTTTGAATCCAATCGTAGATGTTATGCCAGTCATACCTCTGTTCTTTTTTCTTTTAGCCTTTGTTTGGCAAGCTGCTGTAAGTTTTCGATAAGATTTTAACACTATCCTAGAAAATTCATTATCATTATTTATTCGAGAAAAATTATAACAATTTATGATGATAAGATCAAATAAGTCTGACAGTATGAACCTTCAATTCAAACATTGAAATTTCGAATAGCCGCGAGAAATCAGGCTCGTCCTATTTCCCAATTTTAATCCTTTTTCCGGCGAAATACCCTATTAGATTAGGGTCCCTTACAATATCTAATTGTGGGTATGAAAGTGATTTGTGGTAATCAAAGACTCTTATTACAAATTTCAACTTCATTTGAATTTCTGAACATTTTTTTTCTATTTTTAGAATTTATTTCTTGGTGTCAAAATAGGATATGTGATATAAAAATGGAGGATCTATTTTCTTTTCTCGTTTTTCTTTTTCAAAAAATGATCTTGGAGGTTGTGTAATGCTTACTCTCAAACTTTTCGTTTACACAGTAGTAATATTCTTTGTTTCTCTCTTCATCTTTGGATTCCTATCCAATGATCCAGGACGTAATCCTGGACGTGAAGAATAAAATAAAAATTTTGTTTTTCTTGCTTGATTTTACAATTTTCTTAAGATTTTATTTTAGCTATTCCACACATTTAACTAGTAAAAAAATAAATAAGGGGTTTGCAAAATTTTAAAGAAAAAAATAAAAAGTCATCAACGGAAACGGAAAGAGAGGGATTCGAACCCTCGGTACGAATAACTCGTACAACGGATTAGCAATCCGCCGCTTTCGTCCACTCAGCCATCTCTCCCAATCGAAAAAGATAATTACTATGTTACAGTACACATCAAGTAAGGATTAAAGAAAGTATTTCTTTCACATTCTTTATCGTTATTATATAATTAGCAATTCCATTTAGATGCTCGAAAGATCCAAATAGAAAGATAAATAAAGAAGACCTTATTGCTTTTATTTTGTTCGAAGTGCCTTTTGGGCCTGGCCCGGTCAATACCCAGCCGGGCCCTTTTTTTCTTCCAACGAATTCACTTTATTTATAGGCAACAGACTCTAAATAGCAAATTTTGTATCTGTGTAACAATTTCCGTTCTGGGGTTTACATATACTTATAATTTTTGTTATAATGGAAATTGAGAAGGATTTTTGATTCAAAAGAATCAATCAATTAAGTATGTATAAATTTGTATTTTCTTATGTCATCAGGCAAACCAAATTTTAGATTCAAATCCCAGAATCATTCACGAATTGTTAGTCAAGGAATAGTTAATGGTTCCCCTTTGTCATAAATTTTGACTTTTTTGAGTAAAAATCCACATTTTATTTTTCAAAAGTCCGTGGAAGTTTTTCGGCATTGTGTGTTTTGAGATACTATACAATCAATCGAAGGCGTAGATCAAATACAATCAAAAGGGCAATAAAAGGTTTCTTTTCTAATTTTTCTAAATTTAGAAAAAGGATTAAAAAATGGATGCAATATGCAAGTACAATAAACTAAAGTCTAGTAAAAAAAGGGGGGGAATTTTTTCTCCTATTGTGTATCGTTTTGGCGGCATGGCCGAGTGGTAAGGCGGGGGACTGCAAATCCTTTTTCCCCAGTTCAAATCCGGGTGCCGCCTCATCAACAAACGAATTTAAATTTCTTATTCTGTTGTGCTGTTTTATTCTGTTCTGGGAATTTTGTAAAAAAAAAAAGATTGGAAATCTTTGAATCTAAAATTCAAATCAAAGAAAGATTCTAATGGAAAAATTAGAAATAATGGTCGAAGCAAGACTTCCCGATTCTCTTCTACTGCTAATGTAATGTCTACTGATTGGGTCTTGAATTACATTGTATAGCCGGGATAATTCAACTACTAGTTGGGGAAAGTGCTTTCTATACTGTAATCTACATATATATAGACGAATAGCAAAGCAATTGATCTATGATCTAGCAATTGATCTATGATCTATTTTGACTTTCAAGGGCACGAAAAAAAAAAAAGAAGGGGCCCTCGTATTTGATTAATGGATTCCATTACTAACATTCCTTTGTAATGTCATTGTGTATTTTACTTGTGTTTATTCTTTCCCGATTAGAAATCATTAGAAATCATATAGGAATTTTTGAAATGGATTTTTTTTCGTTCATCAATAGTGTTCTGCCAGAATCCTTTTTTGACTCTGGACCATTCATTCTACTATTATTAGTGAGCAATAATGGAATAATTCTATCATAGAGATAAGGGACATAATTCACATGGATATAGTAAGTCTCGCTTGGGCTGCTTTAATGGTAGTCTTTACATTTTCCCTTTCACTCGTAGTATGGGGAAGAAGTGGACTTTAGAAGCACTCCTACTTTAGTTGAGGAATGAAACTTTTTTATAGATCGTTCTGCAACGCATTTTTTATTTAAATGAAAAAATTTTCAAATAAAAATATCTTCATTTCTAAATTCCATTGGATTGGATTCTAGTGGAGAAATGTAGTCTATAAAGACTAATTATTTGAGATTCATCGGAATCGGAATAAATAGATAGATCAAAGAAATAGAATTGGGTCCTACGTCAATTCTATATATGGATAATAATAATAATAACTACATATATTGAAGATAGAAGCTAATATAGTATACCAAGTTTATTAGAAAGTCAAGTATAACTTTATATACTACTATAACACTAATAGAGAGTATGGTAAGTAAGAAATAAATTTCTTACTTACCATACTCTCGGATCTCATAGAATACCGCCGACTATAGCCCGTGGATTTCATCTAAGACGCAAAAATAGAATACTTTTCTTTTGATTTCTTCAACTATTGAGAATAATTCAGAAGTCAAGTTTCATTTAAAGTAATTAATTATTTTGACTTTCTGTTTTTACGTAAATTATAAGTAGAAAAGCAGTAGGAACTAAAATGAACAGTGCAGTAGCAATAAATGCAAGAATATTTACTTCCATAATCTCATCGTTTTTTTATTTCACAATAACTCGGGATTTAATCCCATAGAGATGATAAATTTTTCGCCTGTCAATTCAATGAATACATTAACTATTAACTATCGATGATTTTGAATCGGATCAATATCATGAATAAAAATATCTGAGCTATTAAATTAATTCGTCGTCGAGAATTGAATAGTATAACATACGAAGATCCTTTATCCATATCGAATCCAAGATTGGATTCCCGGACCAATCAAAAATTCATTTATTTATCCTTTTTTTTATGTTCTTTGTTTTCTATAACCTACCTTAGGTCTTCCTTGTAGAACCATCAACTGAAGTATCATCTAACCACCCGTCCGTTTCCATTAACTACAAAACCCCAACAAACAATACAAGCGAAGTGGAACAAGAGAGGAATTAGGTTCTAAATTTTAATGATCCAATTTTCTTTGGAAGAAAAAGAAGTATGAGAAATATTAGTCGCGGGAGAAAAGATGGAATATTTTATCAACTTCACTATTTTAGTTCTTTTCATTTTAGTTTAGGGTTTGTTCTTTCTTCGATAGAATCCTGAAAAAAAGAGGGGAAACCCCTTCGGAATTCAATTGCTCTCTGTCCCTTCTTTGACAGAAAATGGAGAGGCGAATTAATGTACTTATTGGATTAGATACGTCGGGACTGACGGGGCTCGAACCCGCAACGTCCGCCTTGACAGGGCGGTGCTCTAGCCTATTGAACTACAATCCCAGGGAAATAAGAAGAGATCTTGCAGAAAATTTGGATTCTTTTTTATTCTCTTGTATCAGGTCAGGTATTTCTTAAGGGTTCTATCAAGTAGATTGGCGAATTGTTGGGCCGAGCTGGATTTGAACCAGCGTAGACATCTTGTCAACGAATTTACAGTCCGTCCCCTTTAACCACTCGGGCATCGACCCAGCGTCTAATTTATTTTAGACGTTCCATAAGCCACTTCCTTTCGTTTCCCAGGCAGACTTTACAAATATATATCACTTGATATAAAATAGAAAGTCCCACTAAGTAGACTAATAGAAGGACTTGACAAATATAGATCACTTGATAAGAAATCCCGCTCCTATAGTCTTGTATACCCCCAGAGGGACTTGAACCCTCGTTTTCTCCGTGAAAGAGAGATGTCTTAACCACTGGACCATAGGGGCGGCCCTGTGGCCATCATAATATAATATAACTTAATATAACTCAGGCTGAGAGCCACCAAAAGGAGACACATAAAATATTCGGGGGTTTAATGGGAATCAAACTTTACCATTAAATACAACCTTGAAACTTGATTTCATTGGTCTTTTTCGTCTTTATATCTCTCAGTCACAAAGGGTTATACCTTGGATCCAAGATCTACCACTCTGCAGTAGATTCAAGGTGGTTTACCTAAATATGATTTTTTTTTGTCGCTCAAATTATATTGAGCCCTAAGTCATACTGTCAATTGACGACACGACAGGACAGCACAAGAGGGCAATAAACGAGGCGAGAACGCGCCGATATAGATTACCGCGTTCATTAATACAACATTCATAAAGTTTTCTGGTATTAAATCTTCAAGTATAAGTAGATTCAATATTCAAGTAGATTAGAATATCAATCAATCAATATCAATAACCGTTATA